AATAAGATGCCTGATAAAAGGATTATTTTGATGTAATAAATAATGTAAACTAAAATTACTCTTATTATATTACTTAGAATTAAACTAAATCCATTAATATCAAAAATTAAAGTGCATCTACTACACCACAATATAAAAGGTAAGCTAATACAAGCTAATGGGCTCATACCTCATTCATAGAAACGAAAATTTTCTCCTTTTAATTGATTAAAAATTGAACTAAAATACCATTTACTACATTTATATTTATAAGTACCATCATAGCATTATCATCAAATAATTGATTAGGAAGATGAATAGGATTAAAAATTAACTTAATTGCATTTACATCACTGATATATATAAAATTAAATTATTATACATCAGAAAGAATAATAAAATATTTTATTATTCGAAGTATAGGTTCATCAATCCTATTATTAGGAATTATTATTTTATCATTAAAAATCATAGAAAATTCTACCATAATAATAATAGGATTAATAATTAAATTAGGAGTAGCACCATTTCATACATGAATAATTAGAATAATACAAAGACTGAATTGAATAAATTGCTTAATTTTATCGACGTGACAGAAAATTGCAACACTAATATTAATAAGATATATCATTAATAAAATATCAATAATTAATATTATATTATCACTAATCGTAGGATCAATTGGAGGAATTAATCAATTATCAATCAAAAAAATAATAGCATATTCATCAATTAATAATATAGGATGAATCATTATAAGAATAATAATCAGAATAAAATTATGAATAAATTACTTCATCATTTATTCAATAATAATTTCAAGATTAATAATATTAACAATAAAAATAAAATTAAATTATCTAAATCAATGCTTAATTACATCAAGATCACCATTAAATAAAACTAATCTTTCAGTAACAATATTATCTTTAGGCGGATTACCACCGATATTAGGATTTTTACCCAAATTTATAACAATACAATCAATATCATCAAATGGAAATTATATAATACTAATATTAATAATTTCATCATCACTAATTACATTATATTTTTATATACAAATCTGTGTAACAATATTAACACTAAATTCATCAAAATTAAAATGAAAATTAATATTAAATAAAAACAGATCAATTGTAATAAACGCAATATGTGTAATAAATATATTAGGATTTATTATTATTATCACAATAAAATCAATTAATTAAGACTTTAAGTTAAATAAAACTATTAACCTTCAAAGTTAAAAATATAATTAATAATATAAGCCTTAGAGCAATTAATTGTACTCAACTTTAGACTTGCAATCAAAAATCATCAATTTGAATATAAAGCTAAAATGTTAAAAGAAGAACCAAAATTTATCTTCATAAATAAATTTACAATTTATTACTATTATCAGCCACATTAACAATGAAAAAATGAATATTCTCTACTAACCACAAAGACATTGGAACATTATACTTTATCATAGGAATTTGATCAGGAATAATTGGAACTACATTAAGTATTCTAATTCGAATAGAATTAGGACAACCAGGATTTTTTATTGGAGATGACCAAATTTACAACGTAATTGTTACAGCTCACGCATTTATTATAATTTTTTTTATAGTAATACCAATCATAATCGGAGGTTTTGGAAATTGACTAGTACCAATTATAATTGGTGCACCAGACATAGCATTTCCCCGAATAAACAATATAAGATTCTGAATATTACCACCATCATTAACATTATTATTATCAAGAAGAATAATTGATAATGGTGTAGGAACCGGATGAACAGTATATCCACCACTATCAAGAAACATTGCCCACATAGGAGCATGTGTTGATTTAGCAATCTTTTCTCTACACTTAGCAGGTATTTCATCAATTCTAGGAGCAGTAAATTTTATTACAACAATTATTAACATACGAAGAACAGGAATAACTTTAGATCGAACACCACTATTTGTTTGAGCAGTATTAATCACCGCTATTCTATTACTATTGTCATTACCCGTACTAGCGGGAGCAATTACTATACTATTAACAGACCGAAATATTAATACATCATTTTTTGATCCATCAGGAGGAGGTGATCCCATTTTATATCAACATTTATTCTGATTCTTTGGACACCCAGAAGTTTACATTTTAATTTTACCAGGATTCGGGCTAATTTCACACATTATTAGACAAGAAAGAGGAAAAAATGAATCATTTGGACTTCTAAGAATAATCTACGCAATATCAACAATCGGATTATTAGGATTCGTAGTATGAGCTCACCATATATTTACTGTTGGTATAGACGTTGATACACGAGCATACTTCACATCAGCAACTATAATCATTGCAATTCCCACAGGAATTAAAATCTTCAGATGAATGGCCACACTATATGGAATACCAGTAAATATATCAACACCAATTATATGAGCAATTGGTTTCGTATTTCTATTTACCATTGGAGGTTTAACAGGAGTAATTCTAGCAAATTCATCAATTGATGTAATTTTACATGATACATATTATGTAGTAGCACATTTCCACTACGTATTATCAATAGGTGCAGTATTTGCCATTCTAGGAAGATTTATTCAATGATACCCATTATTTACAGGAATAACATTAAATTCAAAATGACTAAAAATTCAATTTATACTAATATTTATCGGAGTAAACATAACATTTTTTCCTCAACATTTCTTAGGATTAAGAGGAATACCACGACGATACTCAGATTATCCAGACGCATACATATCATGAAATATCTTGTCATCGATGGGTAGAATAATTTCATTTATTAGAATTTTAATATTAATATTTATCATATGAGAAAGAATAATAGTAAAACGAAAAAGACTATTTCCAAAAAGTATGTCATCATCAATTGAATGATTACAAAAGACACCACCTTCGGAACATTCATATAATGAATTACCAATTATAACATCATTCTAGTATGGCAGAAATAGTGCAATAAACTTAAGATTTATTTATAAGAATTTTATCTTTATTAGAAATGGCAACTTGATCAAATATCACTTTACAAGATGCAATATCACCATTAATAGAACAACTAATTTTTTTCAATGACCATACAATAATAATCTTAATCATAATTATTATAACTGTATCATACATAATAATTAATATTATAAATAATAAATTCATAAACCGATACCTATTAGAAGGACAAATAATTGAATTAATTTGAACAATCTTACCAGCAATCACATTAATTTTTATTGCATTACCATCAATAAAACTACTATATTTAATAGACGAAATAAATGAACCATCAATTTCAATAAAAACAATTGGACATCAATGATACTGATCTTATGAAATATCAGACTTCAAAAACATCGAATTTGACTCATATATAAGAACATACGAAAAAAATAATCAATTTCGACTATTAGACGTAGATAACCGAACAATTTTACCATTCAATACACAAATCCGACTAATAGTGACATCTATAGATGTTATTCATTCATGAACAATCCCAAGATTAGCTATTAAAATAGACGCAGTACCAGGTCGACTTAATCAAGCAAGAATGTTCTTATCATGACCAGGATTAACATTCGGACAATGTTCAGAGATTTGTGGTACGAATCATAGATTTATACCAATTGTAATTGAAAGAATTAACATAAAAATATTCATAAACTGACTAAAACTTTATTCATTAAGTAACTTAAGATTAAAAGTAATGGTCTCTTAAACCAATGTATAGTATATTAATAAATACTCTTAATGAAAAAAATTAATTTATTCAAAATATTGATTTGTCAAATCAAAAAACTTTAACCAAATAAGATTTTTTAATACCACAAATAGCACCTATATCATGAATAATATTAATATCAATATTCATTGTATCATACATAATATTTAACATAGTAATTTATTTTACTCAAGAATTAAAAACGAATAAAAAAAAAAATAAAATCATAATTTTACAAATAAATTGAAAATGATAACCAATTTATTTTCAGTATTTGACCCATCAACAGGAATATTATCATTAAATTGATTAAGAACAATTATTGGAATATTATTATTACCAATAATATTTTGATTAACTCCATCACGATTATCAAAAATAAACATAACTATAATTAAAAAACTAAGAAATGAATTAAGTATATTAATAAGAAAAGAATATAAAGGAAATCTATTAATATTCAATTCAATATTTTTATTTATCTTATATAACAACATAATAGGGCTATTCCCTTATATCTTCACAAGATCAAGACACCTAGTATTCACATTATCAATAGCATTGCCAATATGATTATCATTAATAATATTCGGATGAACAATAAAAACAAATAAAATATTTTATCACTTAATTCCAAGTGGAACACCCTCAATCCTAATGCCATTTATAGTATGTATTGAAACAACAAGAAATTTAATCCGACCAGGATCACTAGCTGTACGATTAACAGCCAACATAATTGCAGGTCATCTACTAATAACACTATTAGGAAATATAACAATTAGATCAAGAAAAACAATAATCTCAATTATTATTACAATACAAATAATACTAATAATATTCGAAGTAGCAGTATCAATTATTCAATCATACGTATTTACCGTATTAAGAACACTTTATTCAAGAGAAATTTAAAAAAATAAATGATAAAAAATCACCCTTTTCACTTAGTTGATAGTAGACCATGACCAATTACAGGATCAATTGGAATTATAACAATAACAACAGGAATAGTAATAATATTCCAAAAAACAAATTTTTACTTACTAACATTAGGATTAATAATTATTACAATAACAATACACCAATGATGACGAGATATTACACGAGAATCAACATTCCAAGGACTACATACATTTTCAGTTACAAAAATAATAAAAATAGGAATAATTATATTTATTATTTCAGAAATCCTATTCTTCACATCATTTTTTTGAAGATTCTTTCACAGAAGACTAGTGCCAACAGTAGAAATCGGAATAAATTGACCACCTAAAAGAATCAACTCATTCAACCCAATACAAATTCCACTTCTCAATACAATAATTTTATTATCATCAGGAATCACAATTACATGAGCACACCACAGAATACTTGAAAAAAACCATAACCAAGTTAACCAAAGAATATTAATTACAATTATACTAGGAATTTACTTCTCATTATTACAAGGATACGAATACTACGAAGCACCATTTTCAATTGCAGATTCAATTTACGGATCAACATTTTTTATAGCAACAGGATTCCATGGACTTCACGTATTAATTGGAACAACATTTATCATTATTACTATAATACGACACATAATATTTCACTTCTCAAGAATTCATCACTTCGGATTTGAAGCAGCAGCATGATACTGACATTTCGTAGACCTAGTATGATTATTTTTATACGTATCAATCTACTGATGAGGTAATTATTCTTTTAGTATATAAGTATATTTAACTTCCAATTAAAAGGACTAAAAATAATAGAAAGAATAATAATAAAAATATTAATCTCAAGAATAATCATTTTAATAATAATCACAATATTAATAATTATAACAATAATAATTTCAAAAAAAAGAAATATAGATCGAGAAAAATCATCACCATTTGAATGTGGATTTGACCCAATAAATTCTCCACGAATCTCATTTTCTCTACACTTCTTCTTAATAGCAGTAATCTTCTTAATCTTCGACGTAGAAATCGTATTAATTTTACCAATTACAATTATAACAAAATTCATAATTACAAAAGAATGAATAATATCAAGAATATTCATAATAATAGTATTAATTTTAGGACTAATACACGAATGAAACCAAGGAATACTCCAATGAACAAACTAGGATTATATTTAATAATAATATCTGATCTGCAATCAGAAAGTGCCAAAATTAAGGCTAATCTTAATAAATAGAGAAGTAAATAACAATTAGTTTCGACCTAACAATTAAGAATAAAAATTCTTCCTATTTAAATTAACTAAAGCCAAAACAGAGGCAATTTATTGTTAATAAAAGAAATGAATAAAAATTCTAGTTAAAAGGAAAAATGAAAATTAAGAAGCTGCTAACTATCTTAATAAGCGGTTTAATTCCGTTAATTCCTTAAATTTATGAAGTTTTAAACATTTCATTTTCAATGAAAAAAAAGAAATTTAAATATTTCTCATAAATATTCTAAAGTAAATAAAAATACTATCACGATATCTTCAATATCAAGCTTTAAAAATTAAGCTATTAAAATAATTAAAAATAAATAACAAAAATAATAATCAAAAAAAAAAACTCAACATATAAATTTTAAAATTATTAAATTGTAAATACTGATTATACTTAGAAAGATAAATAATTAAATTAGATAAACCAGAAGGACCAAAATACTCACCTCATCCTTGATCTAAAATCTTAAAATAAACCACACAAAAAGAAAAATAAATATTATTAACAAAAGAAGTAGAAAAAAAAGGTAAAAACCACATTGAACCAAAAAAAAAAGAAGATAAAGAATTATAATCATAATAAACAAAATTAAAAGAACCTAACTCATACCCAAATCAACCTCCCAGCAAAACAAAAACTAAAACAAAAATCCTCAAATCAAAGGGCAAAAAAATAACTCTAGGAGTTTTAAAAATTAATCAACTCATAATTGACCCACCAAAAACAGAAAAAAATCCCTTACCCAAATTTCTAACCCTCATATAACTACTACCATCAAAAACAGAAAGATAACAAAAAGAATTAAAATTCCCAGACATACTATAATAACTTAAACGAAAAGAATATATAACAGTTAAACCAATACTGATCCTTAACAAAAAAAAAAAAAAAAAATTTAACATGCTTATATTTATACTTTCAATAATCAAATCCTTAGAATAAAACCCAGCCAGAAATGGAAAACCACACAAAGCCAAATTAGAAATATTTATACAAGAACTAATAATAGGTATTTGAACAACTAACCCACCTATAAAACGAATATCCTGATTACCCCACATACAATGAATAACAACACCAGCACATAAAAACAATAAAGCCTTAAACAAAGCATGAATTAACAAATGAAAAAATGCCATAGTAGAAAAACCCAATATCAAAACAGACATTATAAATCCCAACTGACTTAAAGTAGATAAAGCAATAATCTTCCTTAAGTCAAACTCAAAGTTAGCACAAATTCTAGCCATAACTATAGTAACTAAGGAAATAAAAATAAAAAAATCAACATAATAAAAATTACAAACCAAAAAATCAAAACGAATTAAAAGATAAACACCAGCAGTAACTAAAGTAGAAGAATGAACTAAAGCAGAAACAGGTGTAGGAGCAGCCATAGCCGCTGGCAACCAAGAAGAAAATGGTAGCTGAGCTCTTTTAGTAAAAGAAGCAATAAAAATAACAAAAACAAAAAAATATAACTCACCTAAATTTTCCAAATAAAATAAATAATGTCATCCACCATAATTTATTATTCAAGCAATAGACAAAAGAAGTATTACATCACCAACACGATTTCTCAAAGCAGTTAATATACCAGCATTATAAGACTTATAATTCTGATAATAAATAACTAAACAATAAGAAACAAGACCAAGTCCATCCCAACCCAATAAAATTCTAACAAGATTAGGACTAACAATAAGAAACATCATAGACATAATAAACATAAAAACAAGATAATTAAAACGCTTTACATTATTATCATTATTCATGTACTCAACTCTATAACAAATAACCAAAGAAGAAATACCCAAAACAAAAGATATAAAAACAGTTGATATTCAATCAAAAATTAAAGACATATAAATAGATCCAGAATTTAAAGAAAAAATAAGTCACTCAAAAAAAAAAACCCTATCAACAAAAATCAAATAAATAGATAAAAAAAAAAAAAAAAAATAAACTAAAATTATTATTAAAGAAATAATATAAAAACCCAAACTAAACTTATTATTCATAGACTTAAGATCTACAACTGATATCTATGACACCACAAGTCAAAATTTTTAGAACTTAAAATACTTAAGCAAAATAAAATAAATATATTAATCTTTAATAAAAATAAATTCAAAGGTAACCAATGAAGAAATAACAACAAATATTCACGAACATAACCACTGGAAAAACTATAAAAACCTGAATAAAAATTACCATGTTGAGTATAAGAAAATAAATAAAATCTATAACAAGCTCTTATAAAAGAAATAAAAATAATGAAAAAAACAGAAAAATAAGACCAAGAAACAAGACTATTAATAATCATAATTTCACCTAATAAACCTATAGAAGGAGGGCTAGCTATATTACAAGAACAAAAAAGAAACCATAGTAAAGACATAGAAGGTATAAATCTTAATATACCTTTATTAACAAAAAATCTACGTCTACCTAAACGTTCGTAAATAATATTAGAAAGACAAAACAAACCAGAAGAACATAAACCATGACCTAATATTAAAACATAAGAACCAGAACAACCCCAAAATGACATAGTTATAATACCCATTATAACTAATCTCATATGAGACACAGAAGAATAAGCAATTAAAGACTTCACATCTCTTTGAATAACACAAATTAATCTAACAAAAACACCACCATATAACCCAATAGAAATTCAAAAATAATTAAAATAAAGAAAACAACCAGAAACCAAATAAATAACACGATATAAACCATACCCACCTAACTTCAACAAAACACCAGCCAAAATTATTGAACCAGAAATAGGTGCTTCAACATGAGCCTTTGGTAATCAAAAATGAAATATAAACATAGGCAATTTAACCAAAAAAGCAATAATCAAACCAAAATAAATAAATAAATAATCAAAAAAAAAATAATTAACTATATATATACAACTAAAATTAAAATCATAATAAAACATAATAGAAATTAATAAAGGCAAAGAAGCTAATAAAGTATAAAAAAGCAAATAATAGCCAGCATTTAATCGTTCAGGTTGATAACCTCAACCAAAAATCAAAATTAAAGTAGGAATAAGACTTGACTCAAAAAAAAAATAAAACATAAACAATTTTATTACTCTAAAAGACTTAAATAAAAAAATCATTAAAAACAAACCCTTTAAAACAAAAGACCTCCTATAATTATTAAAATACTTACCAGATCATCTAGACTTGATTATCAGAGAACCATTTCAAAATCTTAAAATAATAAGACCCATCGAACCCAATTCAATACCTAAAAAATACCCCAAAGAAAAAAAATCATAATCATATTTAACCAAAAACATCAAAAACCTTGAAATAAATAATAAGGACTGACCTATTCAAAAATCAAAAAATAAAGGGATCAAAAAAAAAAAAAAAAAAAAAAACCTTAGCATATAACCATATTAAAAGAAATTAAATAATCATTACCATGAGAACGAATAAGAGAAATAAGAATAGACAACCCAAGAACTCCTTCACAAACACTAAAAGTCAAAAAAATTAACAAAAAATAAAACTCAAATCCAAATCTTATTAAATAATAATATAATAACAAAAATAAAGATAAAATAATAAATTCTAGTCTAAGCAAACACATCAACAAATGTTTATGAACTAAACACAAACTCAAAAGACCAATAATATACATATACATATAAGAAATAAACAATAAATTCATTAGTTTTAATAGTTTAAGATAAAACCGTGGTTTTGTAAATCATTAATAGAACATAATCTTTAAAACTTCAGCAAGAAGTTAAATACTTTTCTTAAATTTCCAAAACCTAAATTTTTTAATAAACTACTTGCTGTATAAAAATAACTATTATTATAATATTCATATTATCATCAACACTATTCCTAATAATAAAACACCCTTTATCATCAGGATTTATATTACTAATACAAACAACTTTTTCATGTATAATTAATAGAATAAACTCTTACTCATACTGATTCTCATATATCCTATTTATTATTTTCATTGGTGGAATAATAGTTTTATTTATTTATATCGCAAGAATCGCATCAAACGAAAAATTTAAATTTTCAATAAAAACTATAATATTAATAACAATAATTACAATTATCATAATAATAATTGACAGGACAATTATAAATAATATAATAAATGAAATAATACTATACATTAAAAATACAAAAATAAGTAATAAAGAAATAATATCAATCATAAAAATATTTAACTTCCCAATAATAATACTATCAATATTAACAATTATCTACTTATTATTAACCTTAATTGCAGTTGTAAAAATTACAATAATTGAAAAAGGACCACTACGAATAAAAAACTAATGTATAAATCTTTACGAAAAAAAAAACTCATAAAAATTATCAACTCAATAATAATCGACTTACCAGCACCAATAAATATTTCAAGATGATGAAATTTTGGGTCACTATTAGGATTATGTTTAATAATCCAAGTAACCACAGGAATCATATTAGCAATACATTACAACGCTAACATTAATAATGCATTTGAAAGAATCAGACATATCTGCCGTAACGTAAATAACGGATGACTAATTCGGACATTACACGCCAATGGGGCATCTTTATTTTTTATATGTATATACATTCACGTTGGACGAGGACTTTATTACGGATCATATAAATTTTTAACAACATGAATTACAGGAGTAATTATTATATTAACAACAATAGCAACAGCATTCTTAGGGTACGTACTTCCATGAGGACAAATATCATTTTGAGGAGCAACAGTAATTACTAACCTTTTATCAGCAATCCCTTACATTGGAAAAATATTAGTAAACTGAATCTGAGGAGGCTATGCAGTAGATAACCCTACACTAACACGATTCTTCACTTTACATTTTATAATACCATTTTTAATTATAGGGTTAGCTGGACTTCACATCTTTTTTCTGCACCAAACAGGATCAAATAATCCACTAGGAATTAACTCAAACAACGACAAAATTCCATTCCATCCATATTTCTCAATCAAAGATATTATAGGATTTATTGTAGTAATTACAATTTACGTAACCTTAACTATAACTGAACCTTATTTATTAGGGGATCCAGATAACTTTTCACCAGCAAACCCATTAAACACACCTACCCACATTAAACCAGAATGATATTTCTTATTTGCATACGCAATTCTTCGATCAATTCCTAATAAGTTAGGAGGAGTAATTGCTCTATTAATATCAATTTTAATTTTACTATTTGTTCCAATATTAAAAAATAGAAAGTTCCAAAGAATAACATTTTATCCAGTAAGACAAATATTATTCTGAATTATATTATCCACAATTATTATATTAACATGAATTGGAGCTCGACCAGTAGAAGAACCATTTATTAAAACAGGAATAACAATAACATGAATATACTTTTTATACTTCATTATTGAACCAATTACAACAAAAATATGAGACAAATTAATTAAATAGTTAATTAAATTAAAAGTATATTTTGAAAATATAACCAAAGAAAATAAATTTTCTATTAACTTAAATATACTTAATTAAATGAAAAAATAATTAAATAAAAAAAATAACACACTTAAAACCTAAAAAAAACACGAAATAATTTAATGATAAAGGCAAATAACTTTTTCAACACATATACATAAGTTTATCATAACGATAACGAGGTAAAGTTCCACGAACTCAAATAAAAAAAAAACAAACTAATCTAACCTTAAAAAAAAATAAGTAAGAATCGAGATCACACCCAAAAAAAATAATCACATACAAAACACTTATAAAAATAATTCTACAATATTCAGCCAAAAAAATATAAGCAAATCCTCTTGAACTGTATTCAACATTAAATCCAGAAACCAATTCAGACTCACCCTCAGCAAAATCATAAGGAGAACGATTAGTCTCAGCTAAACATGAAGAACCCCAACATAACGCTAAAGGAAAAGATAAAAAAAAAACCCAAAAAAAACTTTGAAAATAATAAAAATCAATAAATCTATATCTATTAATCAAAAAAATAAAAGATAATAAAATTATAGCTAATCTAACCTCATAAGAAATAGTTTGAGCTACAGCCCGCAAACCACCCAACAAAGAATAAATAGAACATGAAGATCAACCAGAAACTATGATACCATAAACTCCTAATCTAGTGCAACACAAAAAAAATAAAACACCAAAATTAAAATCAACTATATTAATTAAAAAAGGGAATACTAATCAAACTAGCAAAGAAATAAAAAATCTAAAAACAGGACAAAAAAAATAAATTAAAAAATTAGATATATATGGAACCATTTGTTCCCTAGAAAACAATTTAATAGCATCAGAAAAGGGCTGAAAAATACCAATAAATCCTACCTTTCTAGGACCTTTACGATATTGAATATAACCTAAAACTTTACGTTCAAATAAAGTCAAAAAAACAACTCTTAGAACAACAAAAAGAATCAAAATAATTAAACTTAAGTAATAAATGTACTAATTGTAATAAAATTACATAAATAAATTCTAAATTTACCACACTTAAATCTGCCAAACTAGCTTAATAAAATTCAAATAAAAAATTATTAATCGATTATATTGGTCCTTTCGTACTAAAATAATCAATAAACTTTAAAGATAGAAACCAACCTGGCTCACGCCGGTCTGAACTCAGATCATGTAAGAATTTAAAAGTCGAACAGACTTAAATTTAGAAAATCTACCCCCTAATTTTATCTTAATCCAACATCGAGGTCGCAAAATTTTTTATCGATATGAACTCTACAAAAAAATTACGCTGTTATCCCTAAGGTAACTTATTCTTATAATCAATAATAATGGATCATAAATAAACATAAATAAATGAAATTAATAAAATAAAGTTATTAAAATTAATATTTATCACCCCAACAAAAAACTTATTAAAATTAAAAAATATTAATAATTAAACCAAAATAATAATAATAAAATAAATTTCAAGATCTATAGGGTCTTATCGTCACTTAAAAAAATTTAAGCTTTTTCACTTAAAAATTAAATTCAAATTAAATTTCAAAGAAAGTAAGTTTCTCATTCAATCATTCATACCAGACTTCAATTAAAAGACTAATTATTATGCTACCTTTGCATGGTCAATTTACCATGGCTATTTAATCACAATCATTGAGCAGATTAGACCTTAAATATAAATTCTAAAGGACATGTTTTTGATAAACAGGTGAAAACCAATTTTTGCTGAATTCCTATAAAAAAAATAAACATTATACTAATATAATCATTATTAAATAAATTAGTAGTTAAAATAATAATCTTAATAAAAAATAAAATAAAAAAAAATTTAATAACTAATAAAATAAACAATTACGTAATCAAATGAATGCTGATTCTAAGCCTACAAAAATTATTATTAAAAAAAAATTATTACAACTATATCAAGATTATCCCCAATAAAATAATATTAAAAAATAATTTGAAATCAAAATCACAAAAAAACTAAATAATAAAAAATTAAATTTAATCTTAAGAAACTAGATATCAAAAAGAACGAATAACATATCATTACCAAAAATAAATTATTAATAATTATACAACATTAAATAACATTTAATAATTAAATCGCTTATATTCGAGAAAATAAAATAAATTAAAATAAATTAATCATCCCTGATACAAAAGGTAAAAAAATAAATTTACTTCCATAAAAATAAATTAATTATCCTATTAAGTACATAATCAACTATAGAAAAAATAATTAAATTCGAAAAAAAAAATACTATAACAAAAAAATTACTTTTATAAAAAAAAAAAAATTAAAATCAAAAAAATTATTATCAGATCAAATTGAATCGAACAAATCTTATAATTAGTGTAAATAAAATGCTTAACCAATTAAGCTATAATCTGAATATCAAATGTTTACCTTTCTAACTTCACCTTCCGATAAAATTACTTTGTTACGACTTATCTCAAATTAGTGAGAGCGACGGGCGATATGTGCATAATTAAGAGCTAAAATCAAAATAAAATTACTATTTAAAATTACTATTAAATCCAATTTCAAAAAAATAATTACAAATTAAAATCCAAAATATAAATAATGTAATCCATGTTCACTTAAATATAAACTGCACCTTGACCTGACATTAATCCTACAAAAGAACTAAGAAAATAATTACCTAATAATACATTCAATGACAGAGATATACAAGTAAAATTAAAGTACAATCAATCGTGGATTATCAATTAAGAAACAGATTCCTCTAAAAAGACTTAATTACCGCCAAATTCTTTGAATTTAAAGATCATAACTAATAATAATCAACCTAAAAAATTTACATTTTCAATAATAGGGTATCTAATCCTAGTTTATAAAAAAAATTTCTTAGAAAAATATATTAATAAAGAAAAAATATTAATAAATGATTTCACCCAATTAAATAACAAAAAATAATCAAAATAAATAAATAAATACTAAAAGATAAAAACTTAATAACAAATAATTGTTTAACCGCGAATGCTGGCACAAAATTAGTCATTTAATTAATCAATTAACAATATCAAACAAAAGTAAATTAATAGAATTAAATACTGCGAATAAAATAATATCATTTAGAAAAATTAATACACACAAAAATTTACATGTAAATTATTGATATAATTAAGCTAAAAGCAAGAATCAAACTTTATTAAAAAAAATAATTATTATGGTCAAATAAATATAATAAGAGTTATTCTAATTAAATAATAATTTGATAGAGATCTGTCGCATATATATAAATATTTATAATATATTAAATCTCTTATTTATCCATCAGGTTAATCCATATTGAATTATTTTTATATTAATAATTAAATATTCAATCTTGTAAGAGTTATTCTAATTAAATAATAATTTGATAGAGATCTGTCGCATATATATAAATATTTATAATATATTAAATCTCTTATTTATCCATCAGGTTAATCCATATTGAATTATTTTTATATTAATAATTAAATATTCAATCTTGTAAGAGTTATTCTAATTAAATAATAATTTGATAGAGATCTGTCGCATATATATAAATATTTATAATATATTAAATCTCTTATTTATCCATCAGGTTAATCCATATTGAATTATTTTTATATTAATAATTAAATATTCAATCTTGTAAGAGTTATTCTAATTAAATAATAATTTGATAGAGATCTGTCGCATATATATAAATATTTATAATATATTAAATCTCTTATTATTCTATCTATATATATTAATAATTAATTCTATCCTCTTCTTACGTGAGGGGAAGAGGATAGAATTATTAGTCAACGAAGTTAATTAAACAATTCTAATTATTAAATTATTTAATATATATAATACTTACCCCTTCATCTACCCAATACCAGAATTTTTCCCCCATCACCACCCTTTTTTAGAATAAAAATTATGCATGGTTCAGTATTTTAAATATAAACCAATCACTTTTTTTATTAATTTTAAAAAAAAACAAAATCAGAAAAAATACCTAAAGTGATGTTTTCCCATTTTATTTTTTATCATTGAAAAATATACATAAATTGGAATTATTTTCTTAAAAATTATAATAAAATAAAACCATTAAACATAAAAAATAATTAATCAACCCTTAAACAAAAAAAATCCTTTCAATCAGGAAACATTTATTAAACCATAAATAAAAACTATTCATTTTAT